ATGCATAAACTGAACCAACAATTAGGATAAGCACGAAAATGAAAGCTTCTATAAATACGGATACACCCAATACATCGAAACTCATTGCCCATGGATAAAGAAAGACCGTTTCAACATCAAAAACAACAAAAACTAGAGCAAACATGTAATAGCGGATTCGGAATTGTACCCAAGCGTCTCCCATGGGTTCTATACCTGATTCATAACTAGAGAGCTTCTCTGGTCCTTCACTAATCGGAGCTAAAACTCCGGAAATTACAAATGCCAAGATAGGAATAGCACCCGATATTATTAGAAATGCCCAGAAAATATCATATTCGTGAAGCAGAAACATAAATATACTCCTATTAATGTGGAATAGGCTGAATTATTCGATTTGAATTGAAATTGTCAATTCATCCAGAACTTCTTAGGCGAAAAAAGAAAATTTTTTGATCAAACCCGCATAGTTTAGAGTTTGTTTTCTATAGGGCATGTCTTGTTTAAAGATTCATACAATGGAACCCCACTTATATTTATTTTGCATTTCGATTCCATTTACATATAGTGTAGATATAGGATGCTCTTACACAAACAAAACTCTCTTACTTTGTCTCGGTTTCTCCCTAAAAACAAAATAGAATAAAGTAAAAGTAATTAAATACAAATACTAAAATAGTATATAAATATACTATAACTATAATAGTAATAAATAATACTAATAATATCTATCATATTAGTATAACTATGTTTTTGTTTTTATAGTTTAGTTAATTTTATTTAGAATTTATTTCGAATTTCCAATTGAATTTATCTATATTATATATTTATATTATATATTTATATTCGAATATTCGAATTTCATTTCCATTGGGGTAAAATGACTAGGGATTTCTAGCATATTCTACTTGAAGTATTCTTTTCATTAAAATCCAGGTAGAAAATCGTTGCTTCTATTGATTCGATAGGAATACATAAACATAATCTAGTACATCGAACGATTATATTCTATTTTATCTCCCTTCCTTGATCCTAGATTTCATCTCTATTTTCCTTACTTTATTGATTTGATTCAATCCGTTGAGTTGCGAGGAACCTTTACATATAACAACTCATATTTTTCTATACCAAAAAAATTCGAAACTTGGAATCTGTACTATACTCGCGGATCCTCTCAGAAATAAAAAGAGTCGAGTACTAAAGAAAGACCGCGATTTGGGAAGAACAAAAATCCTTGTTACGGCAATAACACTTAGTAAGACCAACCGATAGGTTGGGTTTCGCTACAAAAGGGGTTTGTTTTGGAGCAAACTTACACTACACAATGAAAGATAGCACAGAGTGATAGAATCAGTCATCAGTGGAATCATAAATGATCTACATAAGATACTTCTAATAGAAAAGAAAGAATCATACATTGTTGAACAATTCGATAGACCAAATCCCCAAACCGACCCAACTCATAGAATACAGAAGAAGGAACATTGATACATTAGGGACCAATTCATTATCTCTGCATTATATTTGACACAACCAATTTGATTATTGTTCGGCCAAAAACTAATTAGTCGGAGTCGGGGGACTTCTACAAATACAAGACCAATAAAAGAATAGGTACTAGATCCGTGTAACTTAAGTATTGTATTCGACTTGATTGGGTCAGAATGAAGTTTTTAGACAGGATCATGTCATGATTTTCACTTCATAAATTGACTGGGATTGGGTATACCAAAACAAAAATATATCAGTAACTTTTTGATCATGGACAGGAAAAAAGTCATATGTAATTCATCCATGAAGATTAATGAAAAAGGATAGGTATTTTATCCGAGATTTTGCAAATAGCGATTGGATCTGTTGGAATGAATTATTGTTTTTATTTTCCTGTCCTTATGTATTGACATGGGCATGTGGTAATGCTTTCATTTCTATGGACAAAGGAACCTGTCAGTCCATAAACAAGTACTAATGAGGAAATGAAAACTATACTAAACTAAAATAGAATGTCTATACAAAAAAAAAGAAATGTGTTAGGGCTATACGGACTCGAACCGTAGACCTTCTCGGTAAAACAGATCAAACTGATTATTATCAAAATGATTCGAACTGTTTCAAAGACCCAACATGCATTTTGTTGCATTGGGCTCTTTCATCAACTGATTAATGTAAAGATCAGTTAGTCCACCATATTTTTTCTTTACAGGAAGATAATAAGATGGCTCCATGTGCTCTGCGATTCATCATTTGTATTCTGATCTAGGAGCAATACCAAAGTGTTTCAAAGAAGGGTTGCCTTGACTTAGGTCTGCCTCCGGCCTAGATCAACCTAAGTTAAATGGAGTCTCTATCGCTCCGCTGCAAGAGTCAAATATGAGACTTCATACACCTTAAAGTTCATAGGACGAAAAGAGGTTCTTTTGAGTCCCTTATACTCATAAGGCCTAGCATTGAATGGACTGGGTATTTACCTTATCAATTAACAAATCAATTGTGGATTCTATTTGATTTGTCACCTGAATTCGCACTCGAATCGGATCGAACCAAATATTTGTCAGGCTATTGTTCTCTTGTTCCCTCGAATCTATGGAGTAAGACATCGATTTCTCAATAAGATCAATTATGTTCATTGCATAATGGGCTCCTTTGAAAAGCATTGGCGCACGTGTAAACGAGGTGCTCTACCTAACTGAGCTATAGCCCTTGTCATAGATATCTTAACATATAGATAATTTCTTGTCAAGGTAGGACCCCACATCATAGCTCTCTGATCCGTTTACTGTTAGCGGATTGGTATTGCTTAGAAATAATATTCCACCTATAATCCCGGAGACGATGGGTCCTTTTTTTGTGATGATAAATAACCTACTTAACTCAGTGGTTAGAGTATTGCTTTCATACGGCGGGAGTCATTGGTTCAAATCCAATAGTAGGTAGAACTTATTAGATACCAGAATCCATGGTATCTAATAAGTTTCTCTACCCATCTTCTTTTTTCATTGTATCATCTAGATTTGATTGTGTTCAATCAAAATGTGGTGTAAATTGTGGTGTATAATTATAATAAAGAACTTCTTTTGATTATGTTATTGTGAAATAACATTCACAGCCTCTACTCGTGTCCTAGCTCGTCTGAGAGCTAGATTCGCCTCAATTGCCTGTCTCTTACCCTGAGCTCTACTCAAGTTAGCTTCAGCTATTTCAAGAGCTTGTTGAGCTTCTTGCGGATCAATGTCAGTACTCATCTCCGCATCATTTCCTAAAATAGTGATCTCATTATTACTTATTCTAGCGAAACCACCCATCAGAGCCGCCGTTAACCACTGGTCGTTGAGACGTATTCTCAAAAGACCTATATCCACCGCTGTGGCAATAGGGGCGTGGTTTGGTAATACGCCAATTTTGCCACTATTAGTGGATAAAATGATTTCTTTCACTTCTGAATCCCAAATAATTCGATTAGGAGTCAGTACACAAAGATTTAAGGTCATTTCTTCTCCCCTTCTAAGTTCATAGCTTTCGCGGTAGCTTCATCGATGTTACCCACCAAATAAAAGGCCTGCTCAGGAAGACTGTCTAATTCTCCGGAAAGGATCAGTTGAAACCCCCTAACTGTTTCCGCGAGACCAACATATTTTCCCGGAGAACCGGTAAAGACTTCTGCCACGAAGAAGGGTTGTGATAAGAAACGCTCAATTTTTCGTGCTCTTGCTACAGTTAAACGATCTTCTTCGGATAATTCGTCCAACCCCAGGATAGCTATAATGTCCTGAAGTTCTTTGTAACGTTGTAAAGTTTGCTTAACTTTTTGCGCAGTTTCATAATGTTCCTCGCCAACGATCCCAGGTTGTAACATAGTTGACGTTGAATCTAAAGGATCTACTGCTGGATAAATACCTTTGGCAGCTAATCCTCTTGATAGTACGGTAGTAGCATCTAAATGTGCAAATGTCGTGGCAGGAGCGGGGTCGGTCAAATCATCTGCAGGTACATAAACTGCTTGGATCGAAGTTATAGATCCCTCTTTGGTGGAAGTAATTCTTTCTTGCAAAGAACCCATTTCTGTACTAAGGGTGGGTTGATAACCCACTGCGGAGGGCATTCTCCCTAATAAGGCGGATACTTCTGACCCCGCTTGGACAAAACGAAAGATATTGTCGATGAATAGAAGCACGTCTTGTTCATTAACATCCCGGAAATATTCCGCCATGGTTAGTGCAGTCAAACCAACTCTCATACGAGCTCCCGGCGGTTCATTCATTTGACCATAGACTAGAGCTACTTTTGATTCTGCAATATTTTTTTCATTAATCACCCCGGATTCTTTCATTTCCATGTAGAGATCATTTCCTTCACGAGTACGTTCGCCTACTCCGCCAAATACAGATACGCCTCCATGAGCTTTGGCAATGTTGTTGATCAATTCCATGATAAGTACTGTTTTACCCACGCCAGCTCCTCCAAATAGTCCGATTTTTCCTCCACGGCGATACGGAGCTAAAAGATCCACCACTTTAATCCCTGTTTCAAAGATTGATAATTTCGTATCTAACTGTATAAAGGCGGGCGCAGATCTATGAATAGGAGATGTTGTACGAGTATCTACAGGACCTAAATTATCAACAGGCTCTCCAAGAACATTGAAAATTCGCCCGAGAGTAGCTCCGCCGACCGGAACACTTAGAGGAGCTCCCGTGTCAATCACTTCCATCCCTCTCGTCAGACCATCTGTAGCACTCATAGCTACAGCTCTAACTCGATTATTTCCTAATAATTGTTGTACCTCGCAAGTCACATTAATTTGCTGACCAACAGTATCTCGACCTTTAACTACCAAAGCGTTATAAATATTAGGCATCTTGCCCGGGGGAAAAACAACATCCAGTACTGGGCCAATAATTTGAGCGATATGCCCTAGGTTTTTTTCGTCAAGTGTGGAAACCGCAGGACCAGAAGTAGTAGGATTGGTTTTCATAATAAAGTGAAATATGTCGAAATTTTTTTTTGATTGGAATAGTACTTGG